TCATCCATGGATCCTTTACTCACACTCATTCAATTGGAAATATTGATCCAATTCATAAAAATTTTGTTTCGTAATTTCATAATCCAATTTCCAAATTTAATACAAATAACGAGAATGTGTATTCTTCCTCGAATCAATCATTGAGAGGTAAAGGATTAAATCCTTTTTTTAAGATAAGAAATAAAGTTTTTCATCGGGATTTGAATCAAATCAAACCGAAGGAACCCTTAACTATTAGGGGATTAATAGAACGAATCACACTTTTACCACTAAACTATACCCGCTACAATGTGATTATTGTATATAACTTGACCTTTTGTCGAACAAAAGAATTGGGCACGATCCAGATAAGATAGAATTAGAAAAAAATCAACAAAATTAGAGTTTTTTGTAGGGATTTAATGAGATTAGGAAAAGAGGCCTCGTTTAAATAACTAAATAACAAGTTCTATTTTTTGGTGTAGGATTTTTAGTTTTTACAGATACGTCTCGTCAAAACCACTTAAGACATAATATAAAAACGAATTGTGCAAGAATCTATTGTTCCTTTTTTTAACTTCCCCTGTCTTTGTTTGAAAGAAAAGAAAGGATTTTCTCAAAAAAAGAGAGAGAGAGTTTTAATCTTTTTGGGGTGCATTTTCTATGTATATGTATGTCGAATTGTTTTAGAAAATTTGGGAAAACCGACTCGAATAAAAAATAAAATCGCAGTCTTTTTTTTGGACTCAAGTGTTCAAATAAAGTTTATTTCTTAACTTTTACTATTTTTTTACTATCTTATATCTTATTAATAAAGAACCAACGGCGTTTATATAGTTTTGAATTGAAGGTCTTAATTAGTTTTATTAAAATGGGAGGGTTTCTTATTCTTGGGCGGTTTTTTATAATTTTAGTGGTGGTCGCCGACTTTTGTAGTATTAGTTATATAGTTATAGCTTTAATTGTTTCTGTATTTTTCATAATTCATAAGTTAATGGCCCATAACTTAATTAATAACCATTTTGTTATGATCAGCTCAAATTTTTTAGAGCTATATAATATAACTCAAGAAAAAAGGGCCCGGATAGGTCTATGACCTATCCGGGCCACCATATCTGAATCTGAATGGAAATGGAATGAATTGCCGATAAAAGTTGTATATATCTATATTATATAATATAATATAAAAAATATATTAATTATATATAAAAAAAAAAGATAAAAAAAAATAATAATAAAGAAAGATAAAGAAAGACTTTTTCAATCTTTACTTTATGGATGGGAGAGATGGCTGAGTGGACTAAAGCGGCGGATTGCTAATCCGTTGTACGAGTTATTCGTACCGAGGGTTCGAATCCCTCTCTTTCCGTTTCCATTGATGAATTGATATTTTATATATGTATCTTTCGAATTTATCGAACCCTTTTTCTTTTTTCATAATTTAGGGCATAAAATCCGAAGAAAATTTGAAAATCAAGTAAGGAAAATGCCTTTATTTTATTATTTTATTTTTTATTCCTCACGCCCAGGATTACGTCCCGGATCATTAGATAGGAATCCGAAGATGAAGAGAGAAACAAAGAATATCACTACTGTGTAAACGAAGAGTTTGAGAGTAAGCATTACACAATCTCCAAGATCATTTTGGGGGAAAAAGAGAATAGATTCTCCATTTTTATATCACATATCCTATTTTAGTTTGACTTCTATTTTGACACCAAGACACGAGCATTAGTTTCTAGAAGTGGAAAATAATTTTCAAAAAATCGTTTGTAATTAAGAGTCTTTCATTGGCAAAATTTTCTTTCATATCCATAATCAATTAGATATTCTGGGGGACCCTAATAAATAGTGCTTTTCGCTGGAAAAAGTAAAGGGTTAGAATGAAGTGATACAGATTTAGCACGACTATCCTATACTTTTACTTTCAATGTTTTAATTGAGGGTTCATAATCTAAGATTTTTCTAATCTTATCAATTGCTAGAATTTATTTCTTGAGGAAATAATGAATTTTTCTAAGACAGTATTAAATATTTCATCGAAAACTTACAGCGGCTTGCCAAACAAAGGCTAAGAGAAAAAAGAGGACAGGTATGACCGGCATAAAATCTACGATTGGATTCAAAAAAGCATAGGCTTCGGGCAATTTGGCGAAGAAAAAATTACTCGAATAAAGGGCAGAATTAAGACAGATACAGATCAAACTAAAGATATTAAGCATAACAAGCATTTTGTTCTTGGAGATAATTGAATTTTGATTGAGTTATTGATATCGTATTTGATATAAGGGAAAAAAGAATAAAGTAAAAGTAAAGTAAGGTAGACCCCAAAAATCCTTCTTTTTCTTTTAACTCACCCAATCAAGAATACTTCAAGTCTCAAAAGAGAATAGAAGAAATCATACTTTCATAAATATCTTAATTGAATTATATGTAATGATCAATAAATTCAGTTTAATTCTATGTCTACGCGTGTCAAAATCCTAGCAACAATCTAATCTATTCCCTAAATATTTGAACTGGAATTGACGAATGACTAATAAAAATATTAGTGTTTATTAGTATTGACTAGAAATATAAATGGGGCGTGGCCAAGCGGTAAGGCAACGGGTTTTGGTCCCGCTATTCGGAGGTTCGAATCCTTCCGTCCCAGAGTATACCAATTTCATCAGAATAAAGATTGCTTTTTTTTTGAATCTTATGTTTAAGAGTTTAAAAATGGATAGAATTTGATTCTATTATTGTTTCTGATTTTAAATCATTCTTCTCTGAATCATATCTTTTTTCCAAGCGCAATCAAGGGCAAATCACATGTAGACGTACCTGACTCTATTTGGGAGTCAGGGAACATAGATCCTTATTACATTACAAAAGTTTGAATTTGAATTCAAAAAAAGTCGTAGGGACCTTTCATTCTATGCCTGAACCCCTCGTATTGAAGGTTCATTACTTAGCAAAACCTTCGGTCTCATCATATCCATTTGAATTTTTCAAATGATGCATTCTAGATTGAAATCCGAACGAAAAGTCTCTGGAGCCCCCTATCTATTATTCCCTATCCCTTAAATGTGGTAGCCTAATGATAAATGTGGTAGCCTAATGATTATGATTAATTCTCTGTGGATTGTTTTATTAGAAAAGGTTTTCGTGATATTAACGGAATTCACTTAAACTTAATGGGATTAATTCTCTTAAGACTAAGTTAGGGGAAACTAAAAAAACAACAACGACCCCTTTGCCTTTGTAACTAGACAAGATAGTTTAGCATTCTGTAAAAAAGAGGATCTTTTTTTATGTATATACTTTTACTAATTCTAAAATTTTAATTCTATAATAAATTCTATAATTTAATTCAATTATTTTAATTTAATATTCTATATATATATAATATTATAGAATATTATATTTATAATTTAGATATTCTTTTATTCTATTATATATAATAGATAAACTTTAGAGATTAGAATATCTATATATATTTATTTGTAATTTTATAGATATAAAAGATATCAAAATATAAATCATTTTATAGGTATATACTCTATATAGATTATATATATAAGAATATAGATTATATATATAAGAAAATATAATAAAAAATGCTGTATTCATACAATACGAGGTTAAGTTGAATTCTTGATGAGCCCTCTTTAGAAAAATAAATATCTACACATCCATAAAAAAAAAAGAAACAAATATACTATGTACCGACTAAAACAATGACTATTCATGGTTCCATGATTGAATCAATTACATAATACCGGCTCCAAACTAGAGGAATGTTATGGTAAAACTTCGTTTGAAACGATGTGGTAGAAAGCAACGTGCGACTTGAAGGACATGATCGGTTGTGGATTTTTACACCCACCATTTTTTATTATTTTATATTAAAATAATAATATTCTATTTTAGTTATATAGGAATGAAGGTGCTCTTGGCTCGACAGCATTTGTTCTGCTCCACTAGAACCCCTCTTTTTTGTTGGGTTGTAATGTAAATAGAACATGATGGAGCTCGAATAGAAAGTATTGATTCATTTCTCAGGGGCAAAGATCTAGGGGTTAGTCCCAATCAATAAATTGGAAATACTTTGTAAGTATATCTTCGATATAGAAATCGAAAGGATACAATTTAAGCAAGTTTAAAATCCACAAGAAAAATACAATTTGTTGAAATTTGTAGAACACTTTCGAGCAGAAGTGTATCGTGCGGGAATCAACTGTTAGTATGATTCTTTGATAAAATAAATCAAAAAAAAGGGTATGTTGCTGCCATTTTGAAAGGATTAAGGATCATCGAAGTAATGTCTAAACCCAATGATTTAAAATAGAAATAAAGGATCCCGGAACAAGGAAACACCCTTTTCAATTGTCTCAAAAATTAGGATCAGAATCATGAATACAATACATTTAAAACGAGACAAACAAAAGAAAGGGGGTTAAAGACCGCTCAATAAATGAAATGCGTAGGGGTTATCCCTTGAGCTATTTGAGAGTTAGCTAACTTGAGTTATGAGTACGAATGATTTTATTATTATTATTTTTTTTGGGGGGGTAAAGAAGAACAAACAAAAAAAGGATTTAAATTATAGTCTAATGAAATTGATGATTTTATAGATCTATTTGCCGTTGGAATTCTATACATCGACATAACTTTGAATCATTTTTTCTCGAGCCGTACGAGGAGAAAACTTCTTATACGTTTCTAGGGGGGGGGTATTGGTCACCTACATCTATCCCAATGGGCCGTCTATCGAATCGTTGCAATTGATGCTCGATCCCGAAGAGAAGGAAGAGATCTTCGAAAAGTGGGTTTTTATGATCCGATAAAGAATCAAACTTATTCAAATGTTCCTGCTATTCTATATTTCCTTGAAAAGGGAGCTCAACCGACAGGAACTGTTCATGATATTTCAAAGAAAGCGGAGGTTTTTTCGGAACTTCGTCTTAATCAAATGAAATTTAATCAATGAAATACAAAAAACGAGGGGGAGGATGACTCTTATATAGCAAGGAATTATA